CTATATGCTTATTCCGATCGGAAATGAAATAGTAGATTATTCAGCGAATGACTATTCATATATTGTATTGTATTTCCAAACAGGAGGCGGGAGGGCTTTATGGAAAAATGGTGGTTAAATTCAATGTTGTCTAATGAGGATTTAGGGCGCAGGTGTGGACTAAGTGCGAGTCTTGGCCCTATTGGAAATACCAGCGGAAGTGAAGAACCCATTACAAATGATAATGAGAAAAACATTCATAGTTGGAGTGGTAGGGGCAGTTATAGTTACAGTAATGTTGATTATTTACTCGGCTTGGACGGTGTCAAGGACATTTGGAGTCTCATCTCTGGTGACACTTTTTGGGTTAGGGATAGTAATGGTGACAGTTATTCCGTATATTTCGATATTGAAAATAAGATTTTTGAGATTGACACTGATAGTTACTTTCTGGGTGAACTAGAAAGTTTATTTTCTAGTTATCTGAATCTAAATAGTGGGTCTAAGGATTACAATCGCTATTATGATCAGTACGTGTATGATACTAGGCATAGTTGGAAGAATCACATTAATAGTTGCATTGACAGTTATATTCGTTCTGAAACCAATATGGATAGTTGCATTTCGAATGGTAGCAACAATTCCAGCGACAATTACATTTATAGTTACATTTGTAGCAATAGTGAAAGGGGTAGTGACCGTGGGAGCTCTAATCTAAAAACTAGTGTTAGTGATTTCGGAAGACATAGTGATTTAGATAGAAATCTAAAATACGGACATTTATGGGTTCAATGTGAAAATTGTTATGGATTAAATTATAAGAAATTTTTTAGTTCAAAAATGAATATTTGTGAACAATGTGGATACCACTTGAAAATGAGTAGTTCAGATAGAATCGAACTTTTGATTGATCCAGGCACTTGGGATCCTATGGATGAAAACATGGTCTCTATAGACCCTATTGAATTTCATTCTGAGGAGGAACCTTATAGGGATCGTATCAATTCTTATCAAATAGAGACGGGTTTAGCTGAGGCTGTTCAAACAGGCATAGGCAAACTAAATGGTATTCCCATAGCAATTGGGGTTATGGATTTTAAGTTCATGGGGGGTAGTATGGGATCCGTAGTAGGCGAGAAAATCACCCGTTTGATCGAGTATGCTACTGATAGATCTCTCCCAGTTATTATGGTGTGTGCTTCTGGAGGAGCGCGCATGCAAGAAGGAAGTTTGAGCTTGATGCAAATGGCTAAAATATCTTCTGCTTTATACAACTATCAATCAAATAAAAAGTTATTCTATGTATCAATCCTTACATCCCCCACAACTGGTGGAGTGACAGCCAGTTTTGGTATGTTGGGAGATATCATTATTGCCGAACCCAATGCTTACATTGCATTTGCGGGTAAAAGAGTAATTGAACAAACATTGAAGAAGACAGTACCTGAGGGTTCGCAAGTAGCGGAGTATTCATTCCATAAGGGTTTATTTGATCCAATCGTACCGCGTAATCTTTTAAAAGGCGTTCCGAGTGAGTTATTTCAGTTCCATGGTTTCTTTCCCCGCCCTTGAACTTGAACCAAAGAAATTAAAGTAAAAAAGTAGAAGTAGAGCGATAGATTTGGTTATTTATAGGCAAAAAAGTAGTTCAGTTCATTTTATTTATCCGAATTGAAGTAACAAGAATGAAGTTATCTTTGCTGACATAAACATAATTTCTAATTGTAGTAAGTAGTAAGAATTTCTAGTAAGAATCAGAAGTTTCGGAGGATTTTTTCTCCAGATCCATCTTTTCTTTTATCCTACCTCTACTAATGATTAGTAATCAGATCAGGGACCCTTTAGCAACAGAGCAGGATAAAAAAAAAAAAAAAGATCAAAATAGTGTCTTTTTCCTTCGGAGAAATAAAAATTAGGGAAATCCAAAGAAGCCCCCTTGTTACATATCAAATGCTCTAACCTAACTAAGATATAGAAATAAATATGCAATACTTCTATATCTCCCGAGAATCATACATTTTTAATATGAATCCCTGTTGGATCAAATTATAACGAATCCTTGAGAAGAAATTTTTTTAGAAACATAAGGGAGGAATAAGAATAATAAGATTCTCATACAATACATATATTTCCCGGAAAAAAAGGATGAATAGGTACACTTCTAATTATTTAGTTTAGATCTACATTCTTTGCACTCATATTCTAATAACTTAGAATATAATATACTTATAATTATAATATATATTACTTATAATTATAATATATATAATTATATATAATGGGTATACTTACTTTATAATTATAATAGATATCTTTATAACAATATCTTTATAACAATTATAACAAAGAGAAGTATCAATTAAATACACCGAGGCACCGATTCTATGACAGATCTCAACTTACCCTCTATTTTTGTGCCTTTAGTAGGCCTATTATTTCCGGCAATTGCAATGGCTTCTTTATTTCTCCATGTTCAAAAAAACAAAATTGTCTAGATATGATGGGACCCAATCTCATCAATTTTTTTCAATCTTTGGATCATAATACAGATTTTCATTTCATTTAATGGGAATGGTACGACATGCGGCTTCGGACACAAATGGAAATAGATGATCATATGGATAAATGATGATCATATGGATAAATCCACGTTTATGCATCTATAGCTTGACTTTCATTTCAGCGGGTTGATTGGATATCTGGAATATATATTAATATTAATGATAATGATATGTAAATATATATATCTAGATCATATGAATGAAGGTGATGCTAGTTTGAATGGGGGGGGGGAGGATGTTAGTTCTATCTAACTGATTCGATGAATGAATCCTGATTGATGATTTACATCATGATAGTATTAGCAGATGAAAGTTACTTCGGGAGCCAAAAAACTCATTTTGATTATTCTCTCAATTCCAATAGAATTAAACTCGATCTAGTATGAATTGGCGATCAGAACATATATGGATAGAACTTATAACGGGTTCTAGAAAAATAAGTAACTTCTGCTGGGCTTGTATCCTTTTTTTAGGTTCACTAGGATTTTTATTGGTTGGAACTTCCAGTTATTTTGGTAGGAATCTGATATCCTTATTCCCATCTCAGCAAATCATTTTTTTTCCACAAGGGATCGTGATGTGTTTCTATGGTATCGCGGGTCTATTCATTAGCTCCTATTTGTGGTGCACAATTTCATGGAGTGTAGGTAGTGGTTATGACAAATTCGATAGAAAAGAAGGAATAGTGTGTATTTTTCGTTGGGGATTTCCTGGAAGAAATCGTCGCATCTTCTTTCGATTCCGTATAAGAGATATCCGTTCGATCAGAATGGAAGTTAAAGAGGGTCTTTTTCCTCGCCGTGTCCTTTATATGGAAATCGGAGGCCGGGGAGACATTCCATTGACACGTACCAATGAGAATTTAACTCCACGAGAAATTGAACAAAAAGCTGCCGAATCGGCCTATTTTTTGCGCGTACCAATTGAAGTATTTTGAAATGAAACAAAGAAATCGAGGAATGAGTGCTCCTCGTCACGAGGTAGAGGGAGGGAACCCAAGAATCCCCTTTTCTTTTAATATAACTGATGTTTCGTAACTGATGTTTCGCTCTTTTGATCAAAACATTTAGTTAGATCCTATTTCCCACGTCCCGATGGAAATATCATGTCCTGCGTACCGTGCAGCAGGTGGATTTGCGGAACAACCATACCATGAAGCAATTTGAGTCCACCAAAACTATTTTTCATGCGTATGAAATTCCACTTAATTCTTTCATTTTCATATTATTAACAAGTTTAATAAGTATGTATATGTATTGTATTCATCACATATATCAGGATATTTCGGAGTACAGAATCCATTTTTTTAGGATTTTAGGACCAATATTTCGAATCAATATCAATACATTACATTATGTATAGATGAAGATGGATCATACCCAGTAAATTATCCCTCTTTTGTCAATTAACCTTTCTTTCTTTTTATTCATCTTTCTTGATGTTTGTTTCTTGATGACCAAACAATTGGATTTTTTAGATTAGAACCACTTCTGTTTCGCCGACTATTTCGGATTTTATCATCGGTATTTTTCAGAACTATCCCCTCGATTATTCCTGGGCTGTGGATAATCAGTGAAACAATTCGAAATAATTGATTGATACAACAAAGGAGTTCGTCTCGAAATATGAATAATATTCATGTTTGTTACTTCAAGTGCTTCTTTCTGGCATTCATCAAAAAGAACAAATGAAACATGCAATTGGTCCGAATTTGACCGATTGAGATGTCTGAGGACACTATTTCATTACCTCTGCATTCGAAATAAATGAACCCTTATTCCATTTCTGGAGACAAGGACTAAACAAATTACACAATGGGAAATAGATCCATAGGTTCCATACCTCGTTATAGAACTCGTGCTTCATACATCATACAAATATCAGACATAGTCAACAAATGAATCAGGTTCATTAACAATTCACGGATTGGAAGTGACGAAAAAGAAAGCATTGAATCCCCTACCATATCTTGCATCTATCGTATTTCTGCCCTGGGGAATTTCTCTCTCATTTAATAAAAGTATGGAACCTTGGGTGACTAATTGGTGGAATACCAGCCAATCCGAAACTTTTTTGAATGATATTCAAGAAAAGAACATTCTAGAAGGATTCATAAAATTAGAAGAACTGTTCTTGTTGGACGAAATGATAAAGGAGTATCCGGAGACACATATACAAAAGCTTCGTATAGGAATCCACAAAGAAACGATACAGTTGGTAAGAATGCACAATCAAGATCATATACATATCATTTTGCATTTCTCGACAAATATAACCTGTTTCGCTATTCTAAGTGCTTATTCTATTCTGGGTAATGAAGAACTTATCACTCTTAATTCTTGGGTTCAGGAATTCCTCTATAACTTAAGCGACACAATAAAAGCTTTTTCTATTCTCTTATTAACCGATTTATGTATTGGATTCCATTCGCCCCACGCTTGGGAACTAATGATTGGTTCGTTCTACAAAGATTTTGGATTTGTTCAGAATGATAAAATTATATCCGGTCTCGTTTCTACTTTTCCGGTCATTCTAGATACAATTTTGAAATATTGGATCTTTCATTATTTAAATCGTGTATCTCCTTCACTTGTAGTGATTTATCATTCACTGAATGAGTGAAGAACTGATTTAATCTGACAACATAAAGAAAATTGTAATGTCACTTTGTATATAAACCATTCAAAATCTTACCCATTCTTTATACTTTTACTCGTACAGGAGATTAGATTACTTCTATATTCCATACAATGGCAGAATCGGGGATAGGGAACTATACTAACTCCCTACCTAATTTATTGTAGAAATTTCCGGGATCAATGATTAGACCATGCAAAAAAATAGAAATACTTTTTCTTGGGTAAAGGAACAGATGACTCGATGCATTTCCGTATCGATGATGATATATGTAATAACTCGGGCATCTATTTCAAATGCATATCCCATTTTTGCGCAGCAGGGTTATGAAAATCCGCGAGAAGCAACTGGGCGTATTGTATGCGCTAATTGCCATCTGGCTAGCAAGCCCGTGGATATTGAGGTTCCACAAGCTGTGCTTCCTGATACTGTATTTGAGGCAGTTGTTAGAATCCCCTACGATATGCAACTGAAACAGGTTCTTGCTAATGGTAAAAAGGGAGGTTTGAATGTAGGGGCTGTTCTCATTTTACCCGAAGGATTTGAATTAGCTCCCCCTGATCGTATTTCTCCCGAGATGAAAGAAAGGATGGGTAATCTGTCTTTTCAGAGTTATCGTCCTAATAAAAAAAATATTCTTGTGGTAGGCCCTGTTCCTGGTCAGAAATATAGTGAAATCGTCTTTCCCATCCTTTCTCCAGATCCCGCTACTAAGAAAGAGGTTCACTTCTTAAAATATCCTATATATATAGGTGGGAACAGGGGAAGGGGTCAGATTTATCCCGATGGGAGCAAGAGTAACAATACAGTCTATAATGCTTCAGCAGCAGGTATAGTAAGTAAAATAGTACGTAAAGAAAAAGGTGGATATGAAATAACCATAGCTGATGCATCGAATGGACAGCAAACGGTTGATATTATACCTCGAGGACCAGAACTTCTTGTTTCTGAAGGTGAATACATCAAGCTTGATCAGCCATTAACAAGTAATCCCAATGTAGGTGGTTTTGGTCAAGGCGATGCGGAAATAGTACTTCAAGATCCATTGCGTATCCAAGGCCTTTTGTTCTTCTTAGTATCTGTTATTCTGGCGCAAATCTTTTTGGTTCTTAAAAAGAAACAGTTTGAGAAGGTTCAATTAGCCGAAATGAATTTCTAGATCCGCGGATTCCTCAACATCGAGCTGGCGAAAAAAGCTGAATTCTTGTTGATCGCAATTATATTATTTATGTACGGCCAAAAAATCACGGAAAACCCCCTTTTTTTGCTTGCTTTTGATTATACTATTTCGACGGGGATGACTTGTATCCCAGATTAGAAATACTATAGCAATAGAATTGCGTGCAAAAGAAGACGATTGGATCAAATTTAAGTGTGATTGATTATGCCAGGTTTCTTCTTGCCACATGGTAAATGCCGTGTAATGCCTCATTTTAGATTCTATATCTAATAAGCGCATAAGTGGGAAGCAGGGGTAAAAGGCAGGATAAATGAAGAAAGAAGGAAGGCTCTAGGAAAGATTACTCGTCTCTCGAATCTTCTTTCTACAAAAAAGAAAAGGAATTTTCCGCTCTTTCGTTGCGTCGAAATAAGTAATGGTTCTGGGTCTCATTCGTCAAATCAATAAATATTAATTACGGGTTTATCGGAACCCCTTTGGATTCATAAGAAAGAAGAGAAGTATGTGGGATAGACAAAAAAAGGGGGGGCAAGAGAAACTCCATTGAGCAAATGGAATTTCTTCAATGAACTTATAAAAAGAAAAAAGACTCGCTCAAAAAGATTTTTCATGTTCTGATTCCGGGTCAAAAAGTGGAAATCTTGGGTTTTCGGGCATATCAAAATCCTTATTAATTTTATTATCTTATTATACCTTATTATCTCATCACTCACATCAAAGTTACAGTTCAAACTTTCTTTATTTTTCTATAGTTTCCTAGTTTCCAATTAAATTTAGTATAGGAATGATTTGTAGGGTGTTTCATCTGTAGAAATCTATATTATGTCATTAAAAAAAGCGATCCTTCTTTCTTTATTCTTACTTCGGAAAAGTCCACACCACACTATATCTATAGATACTATGAATCAATCAGCGGATTCGACGTTTCAAAAACATCATCAAAAATAAAGGAATGTAGTAATTTGAAACATCGGGGCCAATCAAATGATCCATTTTTTCATTTAGAAAAATCTAATACTAATAATTATGTATATGTATTATGATTGTGTTGACTGGATGAATTTCCACCTCTTATGGAATGGGTCAAGGTCTCGGTCGAAGAGTAAGAACTCAACAGGACCCGACCCCTCCTTATATGGATTT